ATATATCATATGATAATAGTGACATCATTCCAATTTCGATTGGAAAAAGGTGAAAAATAATCTGCGCAATCGCAATATAGTTATTATAACTAATAATGTAGTACAAGGAATTCCAGACTTCTCGTAGATGTAGAAAAAGAGGATAAACAAAAAAAAAGAACCTTTTCCTATTTATTTCTTGGTTATCCAAAATTGTCAAAGAAAAGAATTGTCAACAAGAATTTTTTTCATGTTACGAACTTGATGTTGATAAATCCACGAATCTAGAAATTCATTTCGGACAGTTGAACCTTCTCGAACTGTTTCTTTTTAAGAACCAAAAAGATTTGTGCCAAAATAACAGATGCAAAGAAGAACAAAAGGCCTTGTACGCGCAATGGGTCTTGAAGTACTATTTCTGCATCTCCCTGACCAAATCCACCCACATTAGGATTACTCGTTAATGGTTGATCAAGTTTGATGGATTCACCCTCTGAAACAAGAAGTTCTGGTCCTGGAGGGATAATATCAACCACTTCACGTCCATCTGAGGCATCCGCTATGGTTATTTCGTACCCGCCCTTTTCTTTTCGTAAAATTTTCTTTACTGTACCTGCGGCTGTAGGATTATAAACTGTATTATTACTCTTGCTCCCGTCCGGATAAATCTGACCCCTTCCTCTGTTACCACCTACGTATATCGGATATTTTAAGAAGTGAACATCTTTCTTAGTAGCAGGGTCTGGGGAAAGAATAGGAAAGGTGATTTCACTATATTTTTGCCCAGGAACAGGGCCTATCACAAGAATATTTTTTTTATTGGGTCGATAGCTCTGAAAAGAAAGATTGCCTATCTTTTCTTTCATCTCGGGAGAAATACGATCGGGTGGGGCTAATTCAAATCCCTCGGGTAAAATAAGAACAGCCCCTACATTCAAACCCCCCTTTTTGCCGTTAGCAAGAACTTGTTTTAGTTGCATATCATAAGGAATTCGAACAACTGCCTCAAATACAGTATCAGGAAGGACCGCTTGTGGAACCTCAATATCCACGGGCTTATTAGCTAAATGGCAATTGGCACATACAATACGACCAGTTGCTTCTCGTGGATTTTCATAACCTTGCTGTGCAAAAATGGGATATGCATTTGAAATGGATGACCGAGTTATTATATATATCATGAGCGATAGGGAAATGAATCGAGTAATCTGTTCTTTTATCCAAGAAAAGGTATTTCTAGTTTGCATGGTCCAATCGTTGATCCCGAAAATTTCTACAATAAATTGGGTAGGTTGCTAGTATAGTTCCCTATCCGCGATTCTGCTATTTACTTTACTGAACTAAATTTACTTTAACTGAAACAAACAATATTACTGAAATATGGGAGGAACTCCCCGCCTTGGCTGGGTAGAAATAGAAAGAGTAAGTACGATTTTAAATGCTTTGATTATGTACAAAGTAAGAAACATTAGAATTATAAATTCTAATTGGATTTTGGATTAATGTCCGTATTTCTTTTTTCTTTTCAGTCATTCAGTGAATGATAAATCACTACAAGCGATGGAGATACACGATTTAAATAACGGAAAATCCAATATTTCAAAATTGTATCTAGAATGACTGGAAAGGTGGAAACAAGACCCGATATAATTTGATCGTTATGAGCAAATCCAAAATCTTTGTAGATAGAGCCAATCATTAGTTCCCAACCGTGAGGCGAATGAAATCCGATACATAAATCAGTTACTAAAAGAATAGAAAAAGCTTTTATTGTGTCGCTTAAGTTATATAGGAATTCCTGAATCCAAGAGTTAAGAAGAATAAGTTCTTTATTCCCCAGAACAGAATAACCACTTAGAATAAGTAAACAAATTATATTTGTTGAGAAGTGCAAAATCATCTGGATACAATCCTCATTGTGCATCTTGATCAATTGAATCGTTTCAGTGTGGATTCCTATACGAAGCTTTTGTAGATGTCTTTCCGGGCATTCTTTTATCATTTCGTCCAACAGGCGGAGTTCCTCTAATTCGATGAATTTTTCTAGAAGACTCTTTTCTTGAATATCATTCAAAAAAGTTTCGGATTGCTTAATATTCCACCAATTAGTAATCCAAGATTCCAGACTTTTTTGAAATGATAAAGAGATCCACCAGGGTAAAAATACTATAGATGCAAGATATAGAAAAGGAATAAATGCTTTCTTTTTTTCCATTTTTTTTTTTTTCATCTATAAATTGTTAACGAATCCATCGCGTTCGTCGAATCTATGCGATCTAATATTTCTATCAAACATGAGTTCTATTACAAAGTATCGAATCCACGAATCTATGAATCTATTCTCTGTTTTTTTTTTTATTTGGTAATTAGTCTTTGAATCTTGAAAGAATACAAAAATAGAAAAAGAGTCCACTTCAAATTCGAAGCAATTCCTTTCTTTTGATGAATACGCGGCAGAGCCACTTCCATTTTCAATTAATGAATAATATTTATTTTGATTTCAAGACGAGAGAACTCACCTTCTACAAAAATATCAAATATTTGGCAAAATTTCACACCTTACCCATAGCACAAAATAAAGAATTGTGGATCTAAATGTGATGATCAAAAAGGGGTGGCAAAACAAGACAGAATTTGGATAATTAAATTATCGTTATGTTCTAATTATAAGATAGAATCTTTGATCATTAAAGAGAACAAAAGAAAGGATAAAAATAAAAAGAAAAATTGCTAAAAAAGAGACGAAATTTAAAATTTACATGATTTATTTGTATTTTGTATTGTATCTAACCTATCAATTCAAAATACTGGGTTTAAATAAATTTATTTATTTCTATTTTTTACTTTTTTTTTACTGAATTGAGTTAAGTAGATTTCCATACGAATAAAAGACCTCTTTTTATAGACAAATTTTGTCAAAAATTTTTAAGCTTGAATCTAATCTATTAACTAGTAAGCTAATAAATTTGTCGACAAAAACAGTTTTCCTTTTTGGTTGTTCTGTATACGTCTGCTTTGACCCGCATAGGCATTCGGATGAGATTTCCGTTGAAATTTCCCTTAAGGTATGCTGTAGAAAAATAGGATTGTAGAGTTTTTTTTTTATTCCGAGCTAAGAATAAGATAAGAAATAAGAAAAAGTGAATTTCAAAATACTTCAATTGGTACACCCAAAAAATAGGCCAATTCAGCAGCTTTTTGTTCAATTTCTCGTGGAGTCAAATTCTCATCAGTACGAGTCAAGGGAATGGCCCCCTGACCTCTGATTTCCAGATAAAGGACACGACGAGTAGAAATACCCTCTTTAAGTTCTATTCTAATAGACTGAATATCTTTTATAAGAAATCGGAGGAAGATGCGACGATTTTTTCCGGGAAATCCCCAACGAAAAATACATACTATTCCTTCTTTTCTATCGAATCGATCATAACCACTACCCACATTCAACAAAATTGTACACCACAAATAGGAGCTAATAAAGAGGCCTGCGATCCCATAGAAAGACATCACGAGCCCTTGCGGAAAAAAAATGATTTGCTGGGGGGGAAATAAAGATATCAAATTCCTACCAAGATAGCTGGAAATTCCAACCAATAAGAAGCCTAATGAACCTAAAAAAAGGATAAATGCCCAGCAGAAATTACTTATTTTTCGAGATCCCGTTATAAGTTCTATCCATATACGTTCTGATCGCCAATTCATACTAGATCTGGTTGCATTTAATTTGAATGGAAAGAATACCAAAAATGAATTTGACTTTCCTTACTCTTTTTGTTTCCGATGTAACTCTCATCAACTAGTACTATTCTGATGTGAATCTTTACTTTAAATTAGTTATATCGAAGATAATAAGATCTACCCCTATATCATGTTTCCACTAAGGGCTCTTTCTTTCATTTATGTTTGGGAGAAATCACATGGTATACCATTCTGCTAAATCGATATCTGTGTTATGATTCAAGTCTAAGTCTTGAAAAATGAGATTTGGCCTACAAGATCTAAACAATCTTGTTTTTTTGAACATGAAGAAATAAAGAAGCCATTGCAATTGCCGGAAATACTAGGCCCACTAAAGGCACAAAAATAGATGGAAAGTTGATAGTTGTCATAGAATGGGTACCTCGATTTACTATATTGTACCTGTTTATTATATATATATTTATATTTTTTTTTATTAATTATATTAATTAATTAATTCGAATTCTAGAGAAGTGAGTATAGCATATAATAAGTGCAAGGAATGTCGAACTAAAAAAAAGAAGCTTTCTACATATAATATATGCTAATTGACTTTACTTTATTATTCTTCATCTTTTCTTCTTTTTTTTCTTCTAATACCTAATAAAATACCTAAAAAAAAACAGAAAATAAATAGAAAGAATAAGGTTTTTTTATAACTTATAAATACAATTTCCAAAGGATTCTTTAGAATCCGATCCATACCTCTTGGATCGGATTCCCGGAAAATCTCGAAAGATGCAAAAAGCTATTTTTGCTGTAGTAATTATATACTATACATATGTAAGAAGGGGACATTCTATTTTTTAATTTCATTTAATTCCAATAAACCAAAAACCAAATACTTTATTGACATTGACACAAATAATTGACCTTAATGTTCGGCTTGATTTTGATTCAAAGGAAAAAAAGCGTGCAGCTGAAATAACTCACTTAGAACGGCTTTTAAAAGATTACGTGGGACGATTGGATCGAATAAACCCTTATGGAATAAATATTCGGCTGCTTGTGACCCTTCCGGTACTGTCTTATTCAATGTTTGTTCAATTACTCTTTTACCCGCAAATGCAATGTAGGCATTGGGTTCGGCAATAATGATATCCCCCAACATACCAAAACTTGCTGTCACCCCACCAGTAGTAGGAGATGTAAGAATTGATACATAAAATAATTTTTTATTTGATTGATAATCATATAAAACAGACGATATTTTAGCCATTTGCATTAGGCTCAAACTTCCCTCTTGCATGCGTGCTCCTCCGGAAGCACATACTATAATAAGG